TAATCCTCTTATACCCTTAGTTAAGAATGTTGCATAAAAAATATCTATGTAACCACGATTATATGACCAATTGTATATTACATTTATTATTCGGTCCAAGAAAAGTCTCTTAGGACCTATTTTAACAAATGAATTAATTAATTCTAAATTCTGAAAAGATGAATAAACAGACCCATATAAAAGAGACGCTATGAATATTCCGAAATAGGCTATACTGACTGAATAAATTGCATTTGTCACAAATTCATACCAATCCACAGAATAGTTCGAATTTTGATGTAAAAGGTTTATCGATGGGATTAACCATTTCGATAATATATCCAAATCCATTCCTACTTGATCGAAAGGAATTCCTATGGATCCAACAAACAAAGTAAATAGGACCAATACAAGTAGAGAAAATAGCATAGTATTGTCCGATTCACAGGGATACATGGAAGTGTCTTTATTGTCAAAATGAGTACTAAAGGATCGCATCAGATTTCGTCTATTCCCATCAATTTGATATATCTTCTTCGAAAAAAGGGAAACCTTTTGATTATTATTCATTACTGAGAAAAGTACATTTTTGTTAACTGGTTTCGGTCCTTCTTTTCCCCATATAGATATTGAAGAGAACGAGCTATTTTTAGTGCCACTGTAATTTTGAAACCGAACGTGTAAATGCCCCTCAAAAGTAAGTAAATACATCCGAAACATATAAAATGCAGTTAATCCTGCTGTGGAACAGGCTATTATCGCGAAAATCGGTGAATACAACCAACTATCATTAAGAATTTCATCTTTGGACCAAAAACAAGCAAGAGGTGGAATACCACAAAGAGAAAGTGTACCTAATAAAAAAGTAGTTTTTGTAATTGGCACATATTTGGTTAAACCACCCATAAGAACCATGTTCTGACTTTTATCTGGAGAATATCCAACAATGGGTTCCATTGAATGAATAATCGATCCGGATCCTAAAAACAATAATGCTTTCGAATAGGCATGAGTGATTAAATGGAATAAAGCAGCTCGATAAGAACCTATCCCTGGAGCTAACATAATATAACCCAATTGAGACATTGTAGAATAGGCTAAACTTCTCTTAATGTCTTTTTGAGCAAGAGCTAAAGTAGCTCCTAATAGTACCGTTATTATACCTAGCAAAGAAATGAGATTCATTATGTAAGGTATGACTGTGAAAAGGGGAAGAAGCCGAGCGACAAGAAAAATTCCCGCTGCTACCATAGTAGCAGCATGTATAAGAGCCGAAATAGGAGTGGGCCCCTCCATGGCATCAGGTAACCATACATGAAGGGGAAATTGTGCGGATTTAGCAACTGCACCAAGGAATAATAGGGAGGCACACAGAGTAGCAAATAAAGAATTGACCCCATTATTATGGATCAAGTTATTGAAGATTTCGAACAAATCCCGAAATTCCAAACTACCTGTTATCCAATAAAAACCTAAGATTCCTAATAATAAACCAAAATCCCCTACACGATTAGTTACAAACGCTTTTTGACAAGCATTGGCTGCAATTGGTCGTGTGAACCAAAAACCTATTAATAGATACGAACACATTCCCACCAGTTCCCAAAAAATATGAATTTGTATCAAATTGGAACTAGTAACTAATCCCAACATAGAAGTATTGGAAAAACTCATATAAGCAAAAAATCTCAAATATCCTTGATCATGAGACATATAATTGTCACTATAAATAAGAACCATGATTCCAACAGTAGTGATTAGTATTGACATAATAGAAGTAAGTGGGTCGATCAAGTGGCCGAACTCTAAAGAAAAATCATTATTGATGGTCCAAGAACATAGAAATTGATAGATAGAACTGCCATTGATTTGCTGAATAGACAGATCGGCCGAAAAAACCATAACTATACTTAGCAATGAAACACTGGGAAAAGCCCACATACGACGAAGATTTTTTGTTGCAGTCGGAACAAGCAGAAGTCCCCATCCTATTGACATAGTAACTGGAAGTGGAACGAAAGGTATGATCCATGCATATTGATATGTATGTTCCATAAGAAAATCAAACTTTTTTTATTCTTATTAATTGTTTCCGATTCACCAGCTCTTCTCTCTTTCGGAAGTCAAATAAATAAATAAAAATCAAGATAGAAACGAACTCAAATAGGATTTTGAATTCTTAATTATTCCGATTCTTTCCCAAATATCGTATTGAATAAAAAGAAATTTCAATCAAGAAGTTACAATTGTTCAAATGACCAAGTCACTGGTTAAAACTGACCATTTAGTTATTAACTAAGATATTTATTAAGATAAAGAAAGAATATGAGATTTTCAATCATTCCACTATTACGGCGATTGATATCCATATAGTAAATAGTAAGGAAAAGGAATGACACCAAAAAAAGGTAAAAGTACTCTATTGGGATATGGATCATAGAATCCGCCAATAACTCGACCCAATAAAATACTAGTTATTTTAGTTAGTTTATTCGGAGTCATTAATTAATTCATTGTAGAACTGATTGATTGGCTTCTATTCCAATAAAATAAACTTATGTTTATAGGAAATCCTATGATACTCGTCACTTCGCATAGAACTGAAATAAGAGATTACTAAAATGACCTTTCTCAAGTAATGTATCGTTTAACAGATTAACTACCAATCTCATTTTCATTTAAATTATGAGTACTCTATCCTCGAGCTTGGTCAATTAATAGAAAAATTTTAAATTATTATTTTCTTAAATTAGGTAAGGATTCTTAAGCTTTTCGATTTATTCAATGTAAGACAACGAGATATAAATAGACTGAGATTGAGATATGAATTGGAACCCTTTTTGATTCTTATCAACAACAACCGGTTCGATTTCTATGGTAGCGGACCTCATAGACATAGATCGGAATGAAGATATGAAGGTACAAATTAGTACGAATTCTTCTTTCTTCGGGCATTGTATGTAATAGAGATGTGGAACAAAAAAAAATTCCTTTGAAAATCACATCGTTTTTCTTTTTTCTATTTCTTTTTTTATCCCTAGTGTACTCTATGTGATGCACACGTATCTATATTTTTGTATGTTATGAAGGAAGTATCCGCTATGGAATAAATATAGATAATGAATAGCAAGAACGATCCATTTTGAACAATACATGTCTTTCACATCCAACTATAAAAGTAACTTCTTTATTTTAAAATGGCGGTTCCAAAGAAACGTACTTCTATCTCAAAAAAGCGTATTCGTAGAAATATTTGGAAGAAAAAGGGATATTGGGCGGCGGTAAAAGCTTTATCTTTAGCTAAATCTATTTCTACCGGGCATTCAAAAAGTTTTTTTGTGCGACAAACAAGTAATAAAGCCTTGGAATAATCTGAATCGACATGACTCGATGAATTGGATGATTTATAAGATGAATAATTCACATTAACTAATGTTTTGAACTCATCTATATGAGATAGAACTGAACCGGCTGTTGTGGTATGTAGAATAAGAATTATTCTGTCTATTGGGTTCTAAGAACGGTACTATTTCTTTTTTGTTGTTGTTTTTCAAACAACAACAAAAAAGAAATAGTTAAACACAAAATACAAGGTTTCACTTTTCATTATAGTAGATTTTGATAATTCGCGAGATGGGGGTTGTTATTTCCCCCCCCAAAAAAAAAGATTTTTTTTAGGAAGAAGTTTCTTTTTTTAGGAAGAAGTTTATTCGATTATGTATCTCCAATAGTTATACATCATTAAGATTTTTGGAAGATCTGAAACAAGTATGAACGACAGTAGTAAAAATGAATGGATCCTTGAAACTAATTGATTGAAATATATATTTTAAGACTTTGCTTTGTAACTCTCCGAATCACTACATAGATTCCCTCTTGTTTCGACCCAATCAATAAAAACTCCCCGGATCCCCTTTAGGTCGATATTTATGTACGAAGAATAATTCAATCTTCCTTAATCCAAAATAGATCCTATGTTTGGACCGTAGGATCGATCAATCTATTTTATATAGAATATACTTTATTTATAAGTAAAGTACATAGCGTAGAATTCCAATAGAGATTGAAACTCTTTTGTTTTATGTGCAGCCCAATACCTAATTGGTTCGGTAAATCCTCACACGAATTATGTATACAATGAGGATCCCAACCATTAATACAGTTTTGATACCAAACTATCTAAATATTTATAGAAATCCCTTGGATGTAGTTATCCAATTGTGATACATAAAAAATCCTATTTATTTTCTTTTGTTCAGTGAAAAATGAATCTTTTTTCATTTCCGATCCATGAAATCAGATAAATGAGAAATGAATCATCAAAAAATGATATAAAAAAGGGACAATTCTTAGTTCTAGACCTCAACTGAGGACATAACCATCTAGTTCCAACCGTTCCAGAAGAACTTATACTACGTGAAAGCCTGTTGTTAAAAATGACACCATACCGGGATACTAAGGATTATTGAAGTTCAAATATTCATTTGAACGAGTCTTTATTCATCGATTCTAACGTTTCCTAAAATATATTGCATTGAATCTTTCAATCTCGACGATTGAACATCATATGGGCTATTATTATTTCGATCAAGCCGCCATGGTGAAATCGGTAGACACGCTGCTCTTAGGAAGCAGTGCTAGAGCATCTCGGTTCGAGTCCGAGTGGCGGCATCCTCTAAAAAGGACACATTAGATCCTATAATGAATTTAATTCGGAATTTACATTCCGTAATTGAGGGACCCCTCTTTTTTTTAATGATTTTTTTTTATGATATTTGCGACTTTAGAACATATATTCACTCACATCTCTTTTTCGATCATTTCAATTGTCATTACGATTTATTTGGTGACTTTATTAGTCCATGAAATCGTAGGACTATGTGATCCGTCAGAAAAAGGCATGATAGCCACTTTTTTCTGTATAACAGGATTATTAGTTACTCGTTGGATTTATTCGAGACATTTCCCGTTAAGTGATTTATATGAATCATTAATGTTCCTTTCATGGAGTTTCTCCATTA